AAATTTTGTTGTGTCGCCGATTTATTGTTCCCTCTTTTTTTTCTGCGCTTGCTTTACTTAATCTTATTACTTAATCTTTTTTTAGTATATAGTCATTCCATTCTAATAGAAAAAAAACTCTTGATTATTGCTACATTCTATCAATTTCAATTGGTCAATAACGACAGAGTTACATCACACCCCTTCCCATTAAAAAAAATTTTATTGAAAAAATAAAGAAAAGGGGTAAAGTGAATTCTTTTCAATATACATACTAGGATTAGGACTATGATACAAGTAATTCCTGACATCTGGTCGAAAGGAAATAGAAAATCTAAAGAGAGGAAAAAGGCTTTTCATAATTTTTTTGGTTCTTTTTTACGACTTTTATAAAGCTAAATAGACAGATCTAAAAATTCATTTCGGATAATTGAACCTTCTCAAACTGTTTCTTTTTAAGAACCAAAAAGATTTGTGCCAAAACAACCGATCCTAAGAAGAACAAAAGTCCTTGGACACGTAATGGATCTTGAAGTACTATTTCCGCATCCCCCTGACCAAATCCACCCACATTAGGATTACTCGTTAATGGTTGATCGAGTTTAATGGATTCGCTCTCTGAAACAAGAAGTTCTAGGCCTCGCGGAATAATATCAATCACTTGGCGTCCATTCGATGCATCCACTATGGTTATTTCGTATCCCCCCTTTTCTTTTCGTAAAATTTTGCTTATTATCCCTCCTGCCGTAGCATTATAAACTGTATTGTTACTTTTGCTACCATCAGGATAAATCTGACCCCTTCCCCTGTTTCCGCCTACGTATATAGGATATTTTAAGAAGTGAACATCTTTATTAGTAGCAGGGTCTGGGGCAAGAATAGGAAAGGTTATTTCACTATATTTTTGACCAGGAACAGGACCTATCACAAGAATATTTTTATTATTGGGGCGATAATTCTGAAAAGACAGATTTCCTATCTTTTCTTTCATCTCAGGTGAAATACGATCAGGGGGGGCTAATTCAAACCCCTCCGGTAAAATAAGAACAGCTCCCACATTCAAAGCTCCTTTTTTACCATTAGCTAGAACTTGTTTTAGTTGCATATCATAAGGAATTTTAACAACAGCTTCAAATACAGTATCAGGAAGTACCGCTTGTGGAACCTCAATATCCACGGGCTTATTAGCTAAATGGCAATTGGCACATACAATACGCCCAGTTGCCTCTCGTGGATTTTCATAATTCTGCTGGGCAAAAATCGGATATGCACTTGAAATGGATGCCCAAGTTATTATATATATCATGAGTGAGACAGATATGGAGCGAGTAATCTCTTCCCTTATCCAAGAAAAGGTATTTCTAGTTTGCATGGTCCAATCATTTATCCCGAAAATTTCTACAATAAAGTTAGGTAGGTTGATAATATACTTCCCTAGCCACAATTCTGCTATTTACGTTTACTGAAAAAATAATTTTTTTTTGTTGAAATATACAAGGAATACCTCATGGGTAAAAAGAGTAAAGTAAATACGACTTTGATTTGGTTATGATGTATAAGGTAAGAAAGATTAGAATTGGATCAGTTAATCATTTTTTAGTCATTTATTGCATGATAAATCACTACAAGTGATGGAGATACACGATTTAAATAACGAAAGATCCAATATTTAAAAATAGTATCAAGAATGACTGGAAAGGTAGAAACTAGACCAGATAAAATTTGCTCATAATGAGCAAACCCAAAATCTTTGTAAATATAACCAATCATTAGTTCCCAACCGTGAGGCGAATGGAATCCGATACATAAATCAGTTAATAAAAGAATAGAAAAAGCTTTAATTGTATCACTTAAATTATATAGGAATTCTTGAACCCAAGAATTCAGAATTAAAAGCTTTTCCTTACCCCAAAAGGAATAACCACTTAGAATAACGAAAGATATTAGATTTGTCGAGAAGTGCAAGATTGTATGGATACGATACTCATTGTGTATCTTGATGAATTGGATCGTTTCTTTGTGGATTCCTAGACGAAATTGTTGTAAATCGGTTTCTGGGTATTCCTTTATCATTTCATCCAGTTGGAATAGTTCCTCTAATTGTATGAATTTTTCTAGAACACTTTTTTCTTGAATATCATTCAAAAAGGTTTCGCATTGTCTAGTATTCCACCAATTAGTAATCCAAGTTTTCAAACTTTTATTACAGCAGAGAGAGATCAACCAGGGCAAAAAGACTATAGATGTAAAATAAAAAAAAGGAATGAATGTTTTCTTTTTTGCCATTTTGAATCTGTGAATTGTTAATGAACCTGCCTCATTTGTTGATTCTATTAGATCTAATATTTCTATTGAGCATGAGTTTATATTATAATTCGAATAAAATGTATTCAGCCTATGAATCCATTTTCTCTTTTTCTTTTGATTCAATACTTAGTCTTTACTTTGAATCTATAAAGAATACAGAAATAGACTCAGAATACACTTCCAATTTGAATCAAAAAAAAATTTTGTTTCTAGGATGTTATTCCGACTTTTTTCGATCAATACTAAAAGAACGTTTTCAAATTACTATACGAATAAACTCCTTTTATATCAAATATATCAAAAAAATGAGCCTAAAAGAATAGATGAATGTTCAATCGAAAAAAAAAGAAATTTTTTAGTTTTTTCTTCCTACTGCCAAAGCGTTTAGTCTTTTAAAATTAATTCATTTCAAAAAACTTCAATTGGTACACGCAAGAAGTAAGCCAATTCAGCAGCTTTTTGCTCAATTTCTCGTGTAGTAAAATTCTCATCAGTACGAATTAAAGGAATAGCCCCTTGACCTCGAATTTCCATATAAAGGACACGCCGAGCAGAAACACCCTCTTTAACTTCTATTCTGATGGACTGAATATCTTTCATAAGGAATCGTAAAAAGATGCGACGACTTTTTCCAGGAAATCCCCAACGAAAAATACGCACTATTCCTTCTTTTCGGTCGAAAAGATCATAACCACTACCCACATTCCACAAAATAGTGCACCATAAATAGCAACTAATAAAGAGACCCGCGATCCCATAGAAAGACATCACAATCCCTTGCGGAAAAAAAACGATTTGCTGAGACGGAAATAACGATATAAAATTTCTACCAAGATAACTGGAAGTTCCAACCAATAAGAATCCTAATGAACCTAAAAATAGTATAAAGGCCCAGAAGAAATTACTTGTTTTTCGAGACCCCGTTATAAATTCTATCCATATAGATTCTGATCGCCAACTCATATATATTAGATCCAGTTATACAATTTTTTGGAATTGAGAAAATATGACTTTCCTTTTTTTTTCAAAGTGACTCTCATCAACTATTTTGTTGTGAACCTTTACCTTAGGAGTAATTCATAGAATTTTTTATATCTAAAATAATAACATCTCCTTCCTTTATATGATCCCCTATAGCTATATACATACAAATAAATATATTGACTTGAATTTCATACATCGGCCCGATGATGATACTTTTTTCAAAAGAACGCAAATTTATTTACCCATATAATATGTTTACACATGCATAAGAGCTTTTTTTTTATGTTTGTAGGAATCTATGTGTTATACAATATTCTACCAAATGGGTCTTATCGAATCGATTAAAATAAAAAAAGGAGTGATACGATTAGGTCTCATCCGATCTAAAAAATCTTATTTTTTTGAATATGAAGAAATAAAGAAGCCATTGCAAGTGCCGGAAAGACTAGGCCTACTAAAGGCACAAAAATAGAGGGTAAGTTGTTGAAAGTTGTCATAAAATGGGTACCTCAATTTAATATTTGTACCTGTTATTGTTATATTCGGAATTCTAAAGATATTAGAATATCTTGTATTTTTATTATTTCTATTATATATATTATATAATTATACTTAAGTATCTTTAAGTAAATATATATCTAATACAAATATACAACCTAATAGAAATATATAGAATAGAACCTAATAGAAATAGAATAAAAAATAGGTACAAGAAGCGCCAAAATAAATGGACTTATTCATCTTTCAAAATAAACAAAATAAAATAGATGTATCATAATCCCTATGATTCTTTTTGTTCTTTTTGTCTTCTATTTCTATGTAGTGATTAATAAATAAAATTTTTTATTCCATTACAAATTTCTACACAATTTTTTAGAATCTGATCCAAAAACAGGGAGTTTTCGGGAAATGCAAAAAGATGGAAGACTCTATATAGATCTGTATATATCTTTATTTGAGATATCTATACATATGCAAGCAAGAGAGGAAAATGAACTTTGTTTTATTTGTCTAGTCGAATTTGAACTTCCCGAAAGCAAAAATTCACTTTTTATCTTGTTGATAGAGGTTTACTGATGTAGTAAACATAAAAAAAAAGATTCTAAAAAAAAATGCATTTTTCAGGGTTTTCGTTTAATTCTGATAAGCTAACTGTTATATTTGATTTAATTTTTGTTCAAAGGAAAAAAAGCATGGAGCTGAAATAACTCACTCAGAACACCTTTTAAAGTATTACGTGGTACAATTGCATCCAACAAGCCCTTACGTAATAAAGATTCAGCCGCCTGTGAACCTTCAGGCATGGCTTTTTTCAATGTTTGTTCAATTACTCTTTTACCCGCAAATGCAATATAGGCATAGGGTTCGGCAATAATAATATCCCCCAACATACCAAAACTAGCTGTCACCCCACCGGTAGTAGGAGATGTAAGGATTGATATATAGAATAACTTTTTACTTGATTGATAATCACATAAAACCGCAGAAATTTTAGCCATTTGCATCAAACTTAAACTTCCTTCTTGCATTCGTGCTCCTCCGGAAGAACACACTAAAATAAGAGGTAAACGTTGATTGGTAGCATACTCAACCAAACGAGTTATTTTTTCGCCTACTACGGATCCCATACTACCTCCCAGAAACTGAAAATCCATAACCCCAATGGCTACCGGAATACCGTTTAGTTGACCTGTACCCGTTTGAACAGCGTCAGTCAATCCTGTCAGTTT